CGATTCCCGTCGCTCGCCAGCTTAATTTAGTAAGGTACTATGATAAAAAATTCAGTCTAGTTGACTACTTAACTACTTATATTAAATTAAGTAGTTGTTAGTCTAGTACCGTATCCCTTCCTATCTTATCCTTTGCACTCGACTCAAAAAAAAAAAGAGTGCTTCGGGGGCGAAAATCGAACTTGCCAAGAGGTTGCCCTAAACCGGGGATTCACCGAGACGAACAAGAGAAAATTGCTTTTAAAGGGGAATAGACTGTGCCTTTCTTTTATTTCTTTTTTCTTTTCTGCCTGCTGAATAAAAAAAGGTTGGATATAGCCCTCTACCATATCTATACAATCTACCATATCTATACAAATAGAATAGTCCATTTATTTATATGGACTGCTAAGTGCGGAGACGGGAATCGAACCCGTGACCTCAAGGTTATGAGCCTCGTGAGCTACCAAACTGCTCTACTCCGCTCTGTAGGGCCAAAAACTGGTGGACGAAAAAGGTTGAATACAAGTTTCTACCATGTCTAGACAAATAGAATAGTCTTTTTATACAGAATGGAGCGGGTAGCGGGAATCGAACCCGCATCGTTAGCTTGGAAGGCTAGGGGTTATAGTCGACGTTGGTTGATTATTTTTAACGTCTCTAATTCAAAACCGAACATGAAATTTTGATTTCATTCGGCTCCTTTATGGCTATTCTCACCACTTAACATCTATGTTAGCTTTTCTATCTGAATGGAACAAAAGCTCTCCGCTTTCTAGATGATCCCTATAGAGTAGGAGATAGAAATTCTCCTAAATATCTATCTAATCTACTTACTTCGTTCCCTAATTTCATTCAAGGGATCCTGAGGAAAAGAGTTGGGTTTCCACCGAGCTGAAACAATATCCTGATGGTTCTAGTAAACCAAAACTATCGTTTTTTAGCTATTGGGCTTCCATTTCTTTTTTAACTAAAAGAAGATTTAGTTACGATTGGAAATAAACTTTTTTGTATCTTCATCCATAGATCCTTTACTCATATTTATTCAATTGGAATACTTAATCCAATGCAAAATTATGCTTCGCGCCTCTGTACTCATAATAAAATTTGTATTTTGCATGCAAATTTAATTAGTCTTTGGATACTAATCGCGAGAATGTATATTCTTCCTCAATATGCTATTGAGAGGAAAAGGATTAAACCCTTTATAAGAACTAAAGTTTTCATCGGAATATGAATATAAAAAACTTAAGGATGCCTTAAGTATATCATTTCAAATTCAGTTATTAATAGAACGAATCACACTTTTACCACTAAACTATACCCGCTACATGTAGATTATGATACCAACACTACCCTTTGTCAAGGGTAGCGATTTGAGGAGGAAGCTAATCCCACCTACGGAGAAAAGTGAGCAGTTGGTACTTCAATCGAAGGCCTTTAATTTAGGATTTCGATGGCCCCTCTCTAGTCTGTAAAAGAAATCTCTTCTTACCATGCCACTAGCGTATGAACCAAATGTATGCATTTCGATTAGGATCATATTCTTCGTATTCTTTTGTTAGGCAGGCTGTAGAATAATTTTTATACTTTGCAGTATAAATTCAACTGCCCACTTTTTAGAATAAAATTGTTGATAAAACTCCAATATAGTTTGTTCAAAATACACCTTTTGGATAATATTCAAGTACTATTTCCAAAGGGTACCCGTTGAAAATTGCTGCAACAAATCCGTCCAAAACTGAAAAATGGAAAAGTTTTGAACTCGAAGGGTTTTCTAAGGAATGCCTGTGAAAAATTGTTTCAATCTCGCACCAAAACAGATAAGAAGTATATCACTGAAAATTAATACAATACCCAGCCATATGGGTATATGAAGAGGGCGAATTCCTTTATACCCCCCCAATTAGACTTAAGGGAAATAAAAAATAAATGAAGAAAGTTCTCATCATAAGATCAGCCAATAGAAGAAAAAAGTCCTAATTCTGCAGAACATTCTGAGCGCGTGAAAAATAGGCTAAAGATAAAAAAAAAAAACAAAGTCTACCATTTTTTTAACAGCAGTTCAGTTCTTATTGCCCCTTTGGCCTTTTTGAACCTCACCATGAATAAACTTCTATTCTATATCTCAATATAGAAAATCTCAATAAAAAAAAAAAAAAAATCTCTACATATATATCTTTATATACATATATTATGTACATTAATATATACATATATTTTCTACATTATGCAGTAGATCTATAATGGTAAATGAAAGTAACTAATTTTTGAATAAAAAGCCCTTTTAACTCAGTGGTAGAGTAATGCCATGGTAAGGCATAAGTCATCGGTTCAAATCCGATAAAGGGCTTTTCCCTTAGTGGTAGAGTAATGCCACAGCAAGACCGAAGTCATCGGTTCAAATCCGATAGAGTACTTTTCTACTAAATTCATTCACTTTTTTTCTTTTTTTTTTGAAAATGTCTCTGTTTTTTATTGAATTTTATGACTTCGTTTAGTATGAGATGCCCATATTTTTGGTCTGAACACTAAACGAAGCACAGAGTTTAAATTGCAAAAAATAAATGAAATTGGACTCTTTTTCCTGTTAGAGCAATCAAATCTATATCTGTACTTAACTAATCTAGAATCCTTTTTATTAATCTATTCTTATTCTATTATATTAATCTATTCTTATTCTATTAAAAGTAAAAGGAATTTCCCTAAAAAGCAGGGGATGATCCGTGAATTAACCTAACCATCAACTAAAAAAAAAATCCTATGAAAGCATAATAGAAAAGTAGGAAAGACTCTTTGCTTTGATCTATTTATACTCTTCGATTCGAGTATATTGACAATTCCAAAAAACTGCTCATAATATCATTATAGTATAATGACGAGTGGTTCTATATAGCACTATCGTCTAGTGATGCCCCTATCGTCTAGTGGTTCAGGACATCTCTCTTTCAAGGAGGCAGCGGGGATTCGACTTCCCCTGGGGGTAGGGAGTATTATAAAAAGAGGTTAATCATAGATTATCAAAAACCCTAGAATAAATTCTTCCTGGGTCGATGCCCGAGCGGTTAATGGGGACGGACTGTAAATTCGTTGACGATATGTCTACGCTGGTTCAAATCCAGCTCGGCCCAAAAATCTAGGGCTTCATGAATATGAACTAAATCCATTTTTTTCTTCCATAAAAAAATATCTGATCCATAGAAATAAAGGATAAAGAGAAAAGAAGGGTAAAATTTCTTTCTAAGCCATATCTCTCTGATTCTTTTCTTACAAATACAAAGAAAACAGTTTTTCTTATTGAAAGGTGGATTATCAGTTGTTTTTAGGGATAGATTATCAGTTGTTTTTAGGGATATAAAATCGCGGCATACTAGTTATGCCAATCTCACTATACCCACATATCCTATGTGGGTGTAGTAGTATATGATTCATCTATTTCTTAGAGTACAACAGACGAATCTTCTTAGGGTTCTATTTAAGAATAGGTATGCCATACACCCCGCAGGGATTGTAGTTCAATTGGTTAGAGCACCGCCCTGTCAAGGCGGAAGCTGCGGGTTCGAGCCCCGTCAGTCCCGAACTAGGGTTCAATGAATGAAAAAATTCATCTTTCCTCAAGAATTTCCCTGAAAAGGGGGGGCAGAAGGCAAGATCAAATATCTATGGAGAAAACCCTTACTTTACTTTTTTTATTTCGCAGCTCTCAATAAAAAAGAGAGCTGTATAGGAATCTTTTTTTTAACTACTTCCGGTTGATACGGAAAGACATACATATCATACGTGGATTAGTATAATTTAGGATATTATTCTATTTTTATGATATGATGATACCATCCTCATCTTAACTTCCTATTTGACTCTTATCTTAAGGAATAGAGTTACGGTATTTTACCAGAATCCAATCCATACACAAATTGTATTCGTTTATTGTTAGAGAATGAATTTAATATAATTAGTTCCTTTTTAGGGGTTAAACCACACCACTTCCATTTTGTAGTTCGAACTTTGTTTGTGTATGTTCAATGAATTCTTGGAAAGAATCTACCTCATTCTCAGTCCATTTGTCGACTCCTTTTTTTATGAATCTGCTCTCATCTTTAGACCCAAAAAGCAGATATTGACAGTAACCTAATAAAATAAAACCAAGCAAACGCTCTTTTTCCTAAATTAAAATATTGGATTTTTTTATTTAAGATCTTCTTTTCTCCATCTCATTTCTACTTCTACTGCTTATTTGGATGTCTATGTGATCCATAGAAAGTCAATTGTATAATACATACATAATTGTATGTATAACTATAAGAAAAAGGAAGGGAAATTGGATAAGAAACATTCTTGGCTATACATATATATATAGAAAAGCAAAAGTCGAAAAGGATAAAAAATGGAGGGGTTCCGAATCCAATCAAAAAACCTATTTTGGTCTTAGTATGGATAAGGCATCTTCCTATTTTATATTATTCTACTATCAACCATGAATTGATTTGATAGATCCTATATTCATAATATTGAATTGATTCAGTATTATCAGAATGCAAGTCGTCTCCTTGCATTTACAGGGATACCCCCTTTTCCTCTCCATGGGATTACATCCCGAGTTATTGTGAAAAAATAAAATAAAGACGTTATGGAAGTAAATATTCTCGCATTTATTGCTACTGCATTGTTCATTCTAGTTCCTACTGCCTTTTTACTTATTATTTATGTAAAAACAGCCAGCCAAAATGATTAATTGGAATTCCAATTAATCATTGAAGAAATGAAAAAGGGATTAAAGAAAATAAAAATCCAAGTCTTAAATGAAAGGATCCGGTTGGAATCCTAAAGTGTGGTAGAAAGAACTACATATAGTTTTTTCTACCACACTTTAGATTCTTTCTATTATATTATCTTGAATCTACATAGAATAGATTAGTAGATTGAAATAGTAATCTAATTCAACTTCTTTTTTCACTGCATCCACTTAATTTCAAGCAAGTCAAAATCAAAAAAATTGAAGACAATTCTTCATTGAAAGAATCCATGGAGAGGGAGAAAAATAATATGAGAATAGACTATAATAAAAGAAAAAAAAAGAAATAAAAGGAAAAAACCTGCGAATCTTTCATACTTAAAAATGACGCGAGATCCTTCAAAAAAAAGAACAAAAAAAAATTTCTAAGAATAAGAAAAGAGTATAAATGGAAAATGTCCGATATGTTGTGAATAGCTTCGTGTAAGAAAGTCTAATTTTCTTATGTAAAGAACTTTCTTTTTACTCGTCACTTCTAGTAGAAATTCTTAATTACTATAATTGCTCTTTCTATTCTATTTCTTTCTATTTCTATTTATTCTATTTCTATTTATAGTAGAATGAAACATAGTATAATAGAACGACTCTTTCTTAAAAGAAAAGAGTTTTTTACAAGAGTGAAACAAAACTAAAGAAAGAGAGAAAAAATAAAGTTTGGCAAAATGATTAATACAAAATAAAATGATCAATTAAAGAAAAGAGTTGATACTACAATTCGACTACTCAATGAATTAGTAGTATCGCTAGAGTCCACTTCTCCCCCAGACTACTAGCGAAAGAGAAAATGTAAAGACTACCATTAAAGCAGCCCAAGCGAGACTTACTATATCCATATCCATGTAAATTATGTCTCCTATTTCTATGAAGGAATTATTCTACTATTGATCAATAATCATAGTGAAATTAAGGGTACAGAGTCAAAATTCTGCTCTAAGACTATGACTATGGATGAATCAGTTAAAGGAATTTACTCCTATCAAATTCTTATATGATTTCTGGTAGAATTGGAGAGTATTAAGTATAAAAGAGAGATTTTTTCTTCCTTTTGTTTGCTTTTTTATAAGCAAAGGACGTCAGAATATACCCTAAAATTAGGATAGATAAATATTTATTGGATACCCACTTTACTCATGTTTATTTTTGACCTAAACCCCACTGCCCCACTTTCTCTCTTTCTATGAAAGAGTGAGGAGACCTTATCCACTCCACAACTCCGAAATTTATTTTTGATCAGCCTATTCAATCTGATTCTCGGCAGAATCAGTAGCCTTTACTTTAGTGTATGTAGGTAACATAAGATGTACGAAGTATATTGATATTTCTTCGCAAAGTCCCTTCTTCAATCTTAGATTGAAAAAAGATTTAGGGACCTTTGGAAGTTTTAAATTCCCGAATCAATTTAAATTAATAAAAGAATAAGGAAACGCTACCTCATCTCTGTTGGTAGTTCCCCCTTTGGGCCACTGCCGCCAAAACAAAGCCTCCTTTGAGGATAGAACTATGGTATGGATTCTCAAAATCCAGTATCGCCAAACCTAGTTACTCTCTTGCCCCAACTTATGAGGGTACGAAATTTTTGAGTTTGATTAGTACTATAATCCTAAGTATTATATTGATCAGGCGGCACCCAGATTTGAACTGGGGATAAAGGATTTGCAGTCCCCTGCCTTACCACTTGGCCATGCCGCCAAAAAATCCGATCTAAAATCGAGAAAAGAAAAAGAATTTTCTTTCTATTCTATTGAAATGGCAAAGGAGCAAAAGTGGATTTCCAGTCACAGACTGCAAAATTCAGAACAAATTGGAACCATTAACTAGAATTTTTTTTGTTTTTGAATTGCAGTAGTAAACGACTCTTAAATCGGTATTCTCTCCTTTAATGGCATAATAAAATAGAATAAAAGTTTCCCTAATCTGTATATAGGTAAACTTCAGGTCCGAACAGGATTATTATCTACGGATCCCCCTTATATACATATCCCTACGGAGAATCATGCTTTAATTTTTCATTGCATTAAATATCTTGAATAAAAAGAGGAAATTTGCTCTGATATAGATTATGGCCTGGCCTTCTTTTCTTGGCCCACACAAGTGAAATTACGATAAAAGAAAGGATATGTGAATAGGTGGATAACTAGATTAGCAAGTACTTAAAAAAAGTAAGTATTTTATTTTAGGATTCTACAACGAAATCCTTTATTTTTCAGCAATTCTATTACTACAAAACAAAAAATAACCTTCAAATTCTTTTTGAAAATAAAACTAAGCGTACTATTCTAAATTCTAAATCCAACTAAAGTCAAACTTTCTAGTGCTTATAAATTATTATGGCTTTATTTCTTTCATAGAAAGGAGATAAAACGAGAAATCTTTGCTATCCAATCTGATTAGAATATCATAAAGTTTAAGTGGCAGAATTTTTTCTAGGACTTTTTTATCAATTTATTTTAATTCCATTTCTACCCCTGCAAAAGTAGAACTTTCGTCAAAATTATCTTTATTCATATGTATGAAATACATATATGAAATACGTATGTGGAGTTCCCTAGAATTTCATGTGATTCAGTAAACAGAATATAGATTCCATGATTGCTAGATTGATCCGTAGGGATTGATAAAGAGTGAGCCGATAATGGAATTTTTCTTCGATAAATAGGAAACTTAAGATTAAGATGCTCCGGAATGGAAATGAGGGAATGTCCACAATACCCGGATTTAGTCAGATCCAATTCGAGGGATTTTATAGGTTCATTAATCAAGGCTTGGCAGAAGAACTTGAGAAGTTTCCAACAATTAAAGATCCAGATCACGAAATTGCATTTCAATTATTTGCAAAAGGATATCAATTGCTAGAACCCTCGATAAAAGAAAGGGATGCTGTGTATGAATCACTCACTTATTCTTCTGAATTATATGTATCCGCGAGATTAATTTTTGGTTTCGATGTGCAAAAGCAAACCATTTCTATTGGAAACATTCCTTTAATGAATTCCTTAGGAACCTTTATAATAAATGGAATATACCGAATTGTGATCAATCAAATATTGCTAAGTCCTGGTATTTACTACCGCTCCGAATTAGACCATAAGGGAATTTCTATATACACCGGGACTATAATATCAGATTGGGGAGGAAGATCGGAATTAGCAATTGATAAAAAAGAAAGGATATGGGCTCGCGTGAGTAGAAAACAAAAGATATCTATTTTAGTTCTATCATCAGCTATGGGTTCGAATCTAAGAGAAATTTTGGATAATGTTTCTTACCCCGAAATTTTCTTGTCTTTCCCGAATGCTAAGGAGAAAAAGAGGATTGAGTCAAAAGAAAAAGCTATTTTGGAGTTTTATCAACAATTTGCTTGTGTAGGCGGGGACCTGGTATTTTCGGAGTCCTTATGTGAGGAATTACAAAAGAAATTTTTTCAACAAAAATGTGAATTAGGAAGAGTTGGTCGACGAAATATGAATCGGAGACTGAATCTTAATATACCTCAGAACAATACATTCTTGTTACCACGAGATGTATTGGCCGCTACGGATCATTTGATTGGAATGAAATTTGGAACGGGTATACTTGACGATGACGATATGAATCACTTGAAAAATAAACGTATTCGTTCGGTTGCGGATCTGTTACAAGATCAATTCGGACTGGCTCTTGGCCGTTTACAACATGCGGTTCAAAAAACGATCCGTAGAGTATTCATACGTCAATCGAAACCGACTCCACAAACTTTGGTAACTCCAACTTCAACTTCGATTTTATTAATAACTACTTATGAGACCTTTTTTGGCACATACCCCTTATCTCAAGTTTTTGACCAAACCAATCCATTGACACAAACGGTTCATGGGCGAAAAGTGAGTTGTTTGGGTCCTGGAGGATTGACGGGGAGAACTGCGAGTTTTCGGAGCCGAGATATTCATCCGAGTCACTATGGGCGTATTTGTCCAATTGACACGTCCGAAGGCATCAATGTTGGACTTACTGGATCCTTAGCTATTCATGCGAGAATTGATCACTGGTGGGGATCTATAGAGAGTCCGTTTTATGAAATATCTGAGAAAGCAAAAGAAAAAAAAGAGAGACAGGTGGTTTATTTATCACCAAATAGAGATGAATATTATATGATAGCAGCAGGAAATTCTTTGTCCTTGAATCAGGGTATTCAGGAAGAACAAGTTGTTCCAGCTAGATACCGTCAAGAATTCCTGACTATTGCATGGGAACAGATTCATGTTAGAAGTATTTTTCCTTTCCAATATTTTTCTATTGGAGGTTCTCTCATTCCTTTTATTGAGCATAATGATGCGAATCGGGCTTTAATGAGTTCTAATATGCAGCGCCAAGCAGTTCCACTTTCTCGGTCCGAGAAGTGCATTGTTGGAACTGGATTGGAACGCCAAACAGCTCTAGATTCGAGGGTTTCCATTATAGCCGAACGCGAGGGAAAGATCATTTCTAGTGATAGTCACAAGATCCTTTTATCAAGTAGTGGGAAGACTATAAGTATTCCTTTAGTCGCCCATCGGCGCTCTAACAAAAATACTTGTATGCACCAAAAACCTCGGGTTCCGCGGGGTAAATCCATTAAAAAAGGGCAAATTTTAGCGGAGGGAGCAGCTACAGTTGGTGGGGAACTTGCTTTAGGAAAAAACGTTTTAGTAGCTTATATGCCGTGGGAGGGTTACAATTTTGAAGACGCAGTACTAATTAGCGAACGTTTGGTATATGAGGATATTTATACTTCTTTTCACATCCGAAAATATGAAATTCAGACGGATACGACAAGCCAAGGCTCCGCTGAAAAAATCACTAAAGAAATACCACATCTAGAAGAACATTTACTCCGCAATTTGGACAGAAATGGAGTTGTGAGGTTGGGATCCTGGGTAGAAACAGGCGATATTTTAGTAGGTAAATTAACGCCTCAGATAGCGAGCGAATCCTCGTATATCGCGGAAGCTGGATTATTACGCGCCATTTTTGGTCTTGAGGTATCCACTTCAAAAGAAACTTCTCTCAAACTACCTATAGGTGGAAGAGGGCGCGTTATCGATGTGAAATGGATCCAGAGGGACCCCCTCGACATAATGGTTCGTGTATATATTTTACAGAAACGTGAAATCAAAGTTGGGGATAAAGTAGCAGGAAGACACGGGAATAAGGGGATCATTTCCAAAATTTTGCCTAGACAAGATATGCCCTATTTGCAAGATGGAACACCTGTTGATATGGTCTTCAATCCCCTAGGAGTACCCTCACGAATGAATGTGGGACAAATATTTGAAAGCTCGCTCGGATTAGCAGGGGATCTGCTAAAGAAACATTATAGAATAGCACCCTTTGATGAGAGATATGAGCAAGAGGCTTCAAGAAAACTTGTGTTTTCGGAATTATATGAAGCTAGTAAACAAACAAAAAATCCATGGGTATTTGAACCCGAGTACCCGGGAAAAAGCAGAATATTTGATGGAAGAACAGGAGATCCCTTCGAACAACCTGTTCTAATAGGGAAGTCCTATATTTTAAAATTAATTCATCAAGTTGATGAGAAAATCCATGGACGTTCTACTGGGCCCTACTCACTTGTTACCCAACAACCCGTTAGAGGAAGAGCCAAACAAGGGGGACAACGAGTAGGAGAAATGGAAGTTTGGGCTTTAGAAGGATTTGGTGTTGCTCATATTTTACAAGAGATACTTACTTATAAATCTGATCATCTTATAGCTCGCCAAGAAATACTTAATGCTACGATCTGGGGAAAAAGAGTGCCTAATCACGAGGATCCTCCAGAATCTTTTCGAGTGCTCGTTCGAGAACTACGATCTTTGGCTCTAGAACTGAACCATTTCCTTGTATCTGAGAAGAACTTTCAGGTTAATAGGGAGGATGTTTGATCAGAATAAATATAAAATTTTTTCTTATTTCTATTTTATGATTGACCAATATAAACATAAACAACTTCAAATTGGACTCGTTTCCCCCCAACAAATAAAGGCTTGGGCTAACAAAATCCTACCTAATGGGGAAGTCGTTGGCGAAGTCACAAGGCCCTCCACTTTTCATTATAAAACCGATAAACCAGAAAAAGATGGATTGTTTTGCGAAAGAATCTTTGGACCCATAAAAAGCGGAATTTGTGCTTGTGGAAATTCTCGAGCGAGCGTAGCTGAAAACGAAGACGAAAGATTTTGTCAAAAATGCGGGGTAGAATTTGTTGATTCTCGGATACGAAGATATCAAATGGGATACATCAAACTGGCATGTCCAGTGACTCATGTGTGGTATTTGAAAGGTCTTCCTAGTTATATCGCGAATCTTTTAGATAAACCTCTTAAGAAATTGGAAGGCCTAGTATACGGCGATTTCTCTTTTGCTAGGCCCAGCGCTAAAAAACCTACTTTCTTACGATTACGAGGTTTATTCGAAGATGAAATTTCATCCTGTAACCACAGCATTTCTCCCTTTTTTTCTACCCCAGGCTTTGCAACATTTCGAAATCGGGAAATTGCGACAGGAGCAGGTGCTATTAGAGAACAATTAGCAGATTTGGATTTGCGAATTATTATAGAGAATTCCTTGGTTGAATGGAAGGAATTAGAAGACGAGGGGTATAGTGGAGATGAATGGGAAGATAGAAAAAGACGAATAAGAAAAGTTTTTTTAATTAGACGAATGCAATTGGCGAAACATTTTATTCAAACAAATGTAGAACCAGAATGGATGGTTTTGTGCTTATTACCGGTTCTTCCTCCCGAATTGAGACCCATTGTTTATAGGTCTGGGGATAAAGTAGTGACTTCGGATATTAATGAACTTTATAAGAGAGTTATCCGTCGGAACAACAACCTTGCCTATCTATTAAAAAGAAGTGAATTAGCGCCAGCAGATTTAGTAATGTGCCAGGAAAAATTGGTACAAGAAGCCGTGGATACACTTCTTGATAGTGGGTCTCGTGGGCAACCGACGAGGGATGGTCACAATAAAGTATACAAGTCACTTTCAGATGTAATTGAGGGTAAAGAGGGGAGGTTTCGCGAGACTCTGCTTGGGAAACGGGTTGATTACTCGGGGCGTTCTGTCATTGTTGTGGGTCCTTCGCTTTCATTACATCAATGTGGATTACCTCTAGAGATAGCAATAAAGCTTTTTCAGCTATTTGTAATTCGCGATTTAATCACGAAACGTGCTACTTCTAATGTCAGGATTGCTAAAAGGAAAATTTGGGAAAAGGAACCCATTGTATGGGAAATACTTCAAGAAGTTATGCGGGGGCATCCTGTACTGTTGAACAGAGCACCTACCCTGCATAGATTAGGCATACAGGCCTTCCAACCCACTTTAGTAGAGGGGCGTACTATTTGTTTACATCCATTAGTGTGTAAGGGTTTCAATGCAGACTTTGATGGGGATCAAATGGCTGTTCATCTACCTTTATCCTTGGAAGCTCAAGCAGAAGCCCGTTTACTTATGTTTTCTCATATGAATCTCCTGTCTCCCGCTATTGGAGATCCTATTTGCGTGCCAACCCAAGACATGCTTATCGGACTTTATGTATTAACGATTGGAAATCGTCGAGGTATTTGTGCAAATAGATATGATAGTTGCGAAAACTATCCAAATAAAAAAGTAAATTACAATAATAATAATTATACGAAAGATAAAGAACCCCATTTTTCTAGTTCCTATGATGCACTGGGAGCTTATAGACAGAAACGAATCGGTTTAAACAGTCCCTTGTGGCTCCGATGGAAACTAGATCAACGCGTCATTGGATCAAGAGAAGTTCCGATTGAAGTTCAATATGAATCTTTTGGGACTTATCATGAGATTTATGCCCACTATCTAATAGTCGGAAATAGAAAAAAAGAAACCCGTTCTATATACATTCGAACCACTCTTGGTCATATTTATTTTTATAGAGAAATAGAGGAAGCCATACAAGGATTTAGTCGAGCCTATTCATACACTATCTAAATCTAAACAAGGAAGTTAGATTCGGCGATGCCCCTTTCGGGGGGCATTCCGATTTCGCTAGTACCATCTTTTTTGCCACGCAAATTCAGATTGAGATTGAGGAAAGGGGGTAAATTTAGTTTTCGAATCACTGACTCAGGCCTATTGTCGAATCCTACTCAGCAATTGTCGAATCCTACTCAGTCAAAAAAGGGGGTACTTATGTATGGCAGAACGGGCCAACCTGGTCTTTCATAATAAAGAGATAGACGGAACTGCTATGAAACGACTTATTAGTAGATTAATAGATCATTTCGGAATGGGATATACATCCCATATACTGGATCAAATAAAGGCTCTGGGCTTCCATCAAGCCACTACTACATCGATTTCTTTAGGAATCGAGGATCTTTTAACAATACCCTCTAAAGGATGGTTAGTCCAAGATGCAGAACAACAGAGTTTTCTTTTGGAGAAACACTTTTATTATGGGGCTGTACACGCAGTAGAAAAATTACGCCAATCCGTTGAAATATGGTATGCTACAAGTGAATATTTGAAACAAGAAATGAATTCGAATTTTCGGATAACGGATCCTTCTAATCCAGTCTATCTAATGTCTTTTTCAGGAGCCAGAGGAAATGCATCTCAGGTACACCAATTAGTAGGGATGAGAGGGTTAATGGCGGATCCTCAAGGACAAATGATTGATTTACCTATTCAAAGCAATTTACGCGAGGGACTTTCTTTGACAGAATATATAATTTCCTGCTACGGAGCCCGCAAAGGGGTTGTAGATACTGCTGTGCGAACAGCGGATGCTGGATATCTTACACGCAGACTTGTTGAAGTAGTTCAACATATTATTGTGCGTAGAAGAGATTGTGGTACTATCCGAGGTATTTCTGTGAGTCCTCAAAATGGGATGACAGAAAAACTTTTTGTCCAAACACTAATTGGTCGTGTATTAGCAGACGATATATATATCGGTTCACGATGCATTGCTGCTCGAAATCAAGATATTGGAATTGGATTAGTCAATCGATTCATAACTGCCTTTCGAGCACAACCGTTTCGGGCACAACCAATATATATTAGAACCCCTTTTACTTGCCGGAGCACATCTTGGATCTGTCAATTATGTTATGGGCGGAGTCCCACTCATGGCGATCTGGTCGAATTGGGAGAAGCTGTAGGTATTATTGCGGGTCAATCAATTGGGGAGCCAGGGACTCAACTAACATTAAGAACTTTTCATACTGGTGGAGTATTCACAGGGGGTACTGCCGATCTTGTACGATCCCCCTCGAATGGAAAAATCCAATTCAATGAGGATTTGGTTCACCCCACACGTACCCGTCATGGGCAGCCTGCTTTTCTATGCTATATAGACTTGCGTGTAACTATTCAGAGTCAGGATATTCTACATAGTGTGAATATTCCATTAAAAAGCCTGATTCTAGTGCAAAATGATCAATATGTAGAATCCGAACAAGTAATTGCGGAGATTCGTGGCGGAACATCCACTTTGCATTTTAAAGAAAAGGTACAAAAGCATATTTATTCCGAATCAGACGGGGAAATGCATTGGAGTACTGATGTTTACCATGCGCCCGAATATCAATACGGTAATCTTCGTCGATTACCAAAAACAAGTCATTTATGGATATTGTCAGTAAGTATGTGCAGATCCAGTATAGCATCCTTTTCGTTGCACAAGGATCAAGATCAAATGAATACTTATTCTTTTTCTCTTGACGGAAGATATATCTTTGACCTCTCAATGGCTAATGATCAAGTAAGCCATAGACTGTTGGATACTTTTGGTAAAAAAGATAAGGAAATTCTTGATTATTTAACGCCAGATCGTATCGTGTCCAACAATCATTGGAATTTTGTCTATCCTTCTATTCTTCAAGATAATCCGGATTTGTTGGCGAAAAAGCGAAGAAATAGGTTCGTCATTCCATTACAATATCATCAAGAACAAGAAAAAGAGCTAATATCCTGTTTGGGGATTTCGATTGAAATACCCTTTACAGGTGTTTTACGTAGAAAAACTATTTTTGCTTATTTTGACGATCCAGGATACAGAAAAGATAAAAGGGGTTCAGGAATTGTTAAATTTCGATATAGGACCCTAGAGGAAGAATATAGGACCCTAGAGGAAGAATATCGGACCCGAGAGGAAGAGTATAGGACTCTAGAGGAAGACTCAGAGGACGAATATGAGAGCCCAGAGAACGAATATAGGACTCTAGAAGACGAATATGAAACCCTAGAAGACGAATATAGGACTCTAGAAGACGAATATGAAACCCTAGAAGATGAATACGGGATCCTAGAGGCCGAATATAGGACTCTAGAGAAAGACTCAGAAGAAGAATATCGGAACCCTGAGAACGAATATAAAACTCGAGAGGACGAATATGGAACTCTAGAGGAAAAAGAATATGGGAGCCATGAAGATGGCTCAGAGAACGAATATGGAGCTTTAGAAGAAGACTCAGAGGAAGACTCAGAGGACGAATATGGGAACCCAGAGGAAGATTCTATCTTAAAAAAAGAGGGTTTTATTGAGCATCGAGGAACAAAAGAATTTAGTCTAAAATACCAAAAAGAAGTAGATCGGTTTTTTTTCATTCTTCAAGAACTGCATATCTTGCCGAGATCCTCATCCCTAAAGGTACTTGACAATAGTATTATTGGAGTGGATACACAACTCACAAAAAATACAAGAAGTCGACTAGGTGGATTGGTCCGAGTTAAGAGAAAAAAAAGCCATACGGAACTAAAAATCTTTTCCGGAGATATTCATTTTCCTGAAGAGGCGGATAAGATATTAGGCGCCAGTTTGATACCACCAGAAAAAGAAAAAAAAGATTCTAAGGACTCAAAAAAAAGAAAAAATTGGGTTTATGTTCAACGGAAAAAAATTCTCAAAAGCAAGGAAAAGTATTTTGTTTCAGTTCGACCTGCAGTCGCATATAAAATGGACGAAGGGAGAAATCTAGCAAGACTTTTCCCGCAAGATCTCCTGCAAGAAGAGGATAATCTCCAACTTCGACTTGTCAATTTTATTTCTCATGAAAATAGCAAGTTAACTCAAAGAATTTATCACACGAATAGTCAATTCGTTCGAACTTGCTTGGTAGTGAATTGGGAACAAGAAGAAAAAGAGGGGGCTCGTGCTTCCCTTGTTGAGTTAAGAACAAATGATCTGATTCGCGATTTCCTAAGAATTGAGTTAGTCAAGTCCACTATTTCATATACAAGAAGAAGGTATGATAGGACAAGTGCAGGACCGATTCCCAATAATGGGTTAGATCGCAACAATACCAATTCCTTTTATTCCAAGGCGAAGATTCAATCACTTAGCCAACATCAAGAAGCTATTGGCACCTTGTTGAATCGAAATAAAGAATACTCATCTTTGATGATTTTGTCGGCATCCAACTGTTCTCGAATTGGTTTATTCAAGAACTCGAAATATCCCAATGCGGTAAAAGAATCGAATCCTAGAATTCTTATTCGAGATATTTTTGGGCTCTTAGGCGCTATTGTATCTAGTATATCGAATTTTTCTTCATCTTACTATTTATTAACACATAATCAGATCTTGTTAAAAAAATACTTGTTTCTTGACAATTTGAAACAAACCTTCCAAGTACTTCAAGGGCTTAAATATTCTTTAATAGATGAAAATAAAAGGATGTCGAATTTCGACAGTAACATCATGTTGGATCCATTCCATTTGAATTGGCACTTTCTCCATCATGACTCACGGGAAGAGACATTGGCAATAATTCACCTTGGACAATTTATTTGCGAAAATGTATGTCTATTTAAATCGCACATAAAAAAATCTGGTCAAATTTTCATTGTTAATATGGACTCCTTTGTTATAAGAGCAGCTAAGCCTTATTTGGCCACTATAGGAGCAACTGTTCATGGTCATTATGGAAAAATCCTTTACAAAGGAGATAGGTTAGTTACCTTTATATATGAAAAATCGAGATCTAGTGATATAACGCAAGGTCTTCCAAAAGTAGAACAAATATTCGAAGCGCGCTCAATTGATTCACTATCGCCGAATCTCGAAAGGAGAATTGAGGATTGGAATGAGCGTATACCAAGAATTCTTGGGGTTCCCTGGGGATTCCTGATTGGAGCTGAGCTAACCACCGCCCAAAGTCGTATCTCTTTGGTTAATAAGATCCAAAAGGTTTATCGATCCCAAGGGGTACAGATCCATAATAGACATATAGAGATTATTATACGCCAAGTAACATCAAAAGTACGGGTTTCCGAAGATGGAATGTCTAATGTTTTTTTACCTGGAGAATTAATAGGACTATTGCGAGCGGAACGAGCAGGGCGAGCTTTGGATGAATCGATCTATTATCGGGCAATCTTATTGGGAATAACAAGGGCTTCCCTGAATACCCAAAGTTTCATATCTGAAGCAAGTTTTCAAGAAACTGCTCGAGTTTTAGCAAAAGCTGCCCTACGAGGTCGTATTGATTGGTTGAAAGGCCTGAAAGAAAACGTAGTTCTGGGGGGAATTATACCTGTTGGTACCGGATTCCAAAAATTAGTGCACCGTTTCCCACAAGACAAGAACCTTTATTTCGAAATTCAAAAAAAAAATCTATTCACGTCAGAAATGAGAGATATTTTGTTTCTCCATACAGAATTAGTTTCTTCTGATTCTGACGTAACAAACAATTTCTATGAGACATCAGAACCCCCAATTTATACGATTTAAGGATATATAAAGCATATAAAGCAGATTTTTTTACTTTAATTGAAACTAGACTTTTGACCTTAGAATGCTAACAGGTCTGATTTTAGATTTTGTATTTTCATATTTTACTAAATAAAAGAAGTCAGTTAATTTATTAAGGCTGTGTTTGTTTATATCATGTATCAATGGCCAATTCTGAGTAGAAGGTTCCCTCGGAACAATTATTATTTATTTCAAGATATTTCGGCTCTTTCTTAATCTTCAAAAAGAAATCAATTCCGTAATGGTAAGACGAAAAAACGAAAAAAAAAAGGAAGTGTGGAAAAAATGACAAGAAGATATTGGAACATCAATTTGAAAGAGATGATAGAAGCGGGAGTTCATTTTGGTCATGGTATTAAGAAATGGAATCCTAAAATGGCCCCTTACATCTCGGCAAAGCGTAAAGGTACTCATATTACAAATCTCGCCAGAACGGCTCGTTTTTTATCAGAAGCTTGTGATTTAGTTTTTGATGCAGCAAGTCAGGGAAAAAGCTTCTTAATTGTTGGTACCAAAAAAAGAGCAGCGGATTTAGTAGCATCAGCTGCAATAAGGTCTCGTTGTCATTATGTTAATAAAAAGTGGTTCAGTGGTATGTTAACGAATTGGTCGATTACAAAAACTAGACTTTCTCAATTTAGAGACTTAAGAGCGGAAGAAAAGATGGGAAAATTCCACCATCTCCCAAAAAGAGATGTGGCAATCTTAAAGAGAAAATTATCCACCTTGCAAAGATATCTCGGCGGGATTAAATATATGACGAGGTTGCCTGACATTGTGATCGTCCTTGATCAGCAAAAAGAGTATATAGCTCTTCGGGAATGCGCCATTTTGGGGATTCCTACTATTTCTTTAGTCGATACAAATTGTGACCCGGATCTCGCGAATATATCGATTCCTGCCAACGATGACACTATGACTTCAATTCGATTGATTCTTAACAAATTAGTATTTGCAATTTGTGAGGGCCGTTCTCTCTATATAAGAAATAATTGATTAAGAAGAATAGTGAATTCTTAAGCAACTACGTAGATTTATAGGATCAGTTACTATTTTTTTTTTTTTGTTTTGCCTAGATATATTTTTTTTTTGTTTTGCCTAGATAAAAGAAGAGGAATATTGATATATATTAGGGGGTATTGATATATATTATCATTTGATGTGATTTCTTGGTATCCTAAATATAAGATTAATACTTCAAGTTGCTGAGTTGAGAAAGAGATGGTTGAATCAAAAGAATTCCTTTTTTGAAGTTCAATTTTTATCAGAGGACAATATGAATATTACACCATGTTCCATTAAAACACTCAAGGGGTTGTATGATATATCAGGCGTAGAAGTAGGCCAACACTTCTATTGGCAAATAGGAGGTTTCCAAATTCATGCCCAAGTACTCATCACTTCTTGGGTCGTAATTACTATCTTGCTGGGTTCAGTTATCATAGCTGTTCGGAATCCACAAACCATCCCAACCGACGGTCAGAATTTCTTCGAATATGTCCTTGAGTTTATTCGAGATTTGAGCAAAACTCAGATTGGAGAAGAATATGGTCCCTGGGTTCCCTTTATTGGAACTATGTTCCTTTTTATTTTTGTTTCGAATTGGTCGGGTGCTCTTTTACCTTGGAAAATTATAGAGTTACCCCATGGGGAATTAGCAGCGCCCACGAATGATATAAATACTACTGTTGCTTTAGCTTTACTCACATCAGCGGCATATTTTTATGCGGGTCTTAGCAAAAAAGGATTGAGTTATTTCGAGAAATATATTAAACCAACCCCAATCCTTTTACCAATTAACATCCTAGAAGATTTCACAAAACCATTATCGCTTAGTTTTCGACTTTTCGGAAATATATTGGCGGATGAATTAGTCGTTGTTGTTCTTGTTTCTTTAGTCCCCTTAGTAGTCCCTATACCGGTCATGTTTCTTGGATTATTTACAAGCGGTATTCAAGCTCTTATTTTTGCAACGTTAGCCGCAGCCTATATAGGTGAATCCATGGAAGGTCATCATTGAATTGACTAATTTTAGAAATAGTCTTTTTTTTTTTTTTAGCTTAGCCCAATTCATGCATGGTTGCAGATAATCCTCCTGGTTAGAAAACTAACTAGTTCGAAATGCGTATGAATATATAACCTAGAGTTGTAGGAGAGAGAATAGACTATATTACGGAATTGTTAAATTATATATGCATTCAGGGGGGGCGAAATCCGGTTAGATCTATATCCTTAATGTCTATAAGACAGTCATCTTTTGTGCGGCTTTCTAAGGAATGATTTTGGAATTGGATTCAATAGAAAATAAGAAAATATGCAAACAAAATAGAAGAAACAAATGTATATAGGATTTTATTTATTTCTAAGTTAGATTAGATTCATTATCTAATCCGATATATAGAATTCCGGAATTGGATTCCATATCCAGTTCTATGCAGCATATTGTTATTAATTATATATCTTGATTTGATTCCTATTGGATTTGGATTAGTTCGATTAGGGGTTCTTCCTGTATTTCGTCTTTTATTATGGATTATATGAAGGGAAAAAATGGGAACTCAAGGATATTGAAGAGTAAAAAAAGATGGAATGAAAGGGTGGTTGGTTGGAAAGAAAGAGAAATAGAATAATGAAAAGCATATGGATTTACACAAACCTCTAATGATTAGAAACTAAAAACGAGATCTCGAAGTAGTCCGGACGATTTAGATTATCATTTCAATTTGTACTTTTTAGTTACTTCTACCCAATAGAGCTTAGAAGTTAAAAGTAATAATTTCTTGGTTGATTGTATCCTTAACCATTTCTTTTTTTTTTTTTTTACACGAGGAACTCACCATGAATCCACTAATTGCTGCTGCTTCCGTTATTGCTGCTGGATTGGCTGTAGGGCTTGCTTCTATTGGGCCTGGAGTTGGTCAAGGTACTGCTGCAGGACAAGCTGTAGAGGGTATTGCGAGACAGCCAGAAGCAGAAGGGAAAATACGAGGTACTTTATTGCTTAGTCTAGCTTTTATGGAAGCTTTAACAATTTATGGACTAGTTGTGGCACTAGCGCTTTTATTTGCGAACCCTTTTGTTTAATCCTAAAAAAGAAAATAAGTCCTTTAGATTAGATACTTTTTCTTTTTTTAGTAAATTGGTATTTGCTTCTGTAATTCCAAGTATATCAATACTTTTATTTATTATATTATTCCAGGAATTTTTTATTTATCGGGACAGACAATACAATACCCCGGGAAGGGTTGATTTGAGCATGATCAATTTAGGTAGAAGATATGCTCGCCCTCTTCCTTCCCGTCCTTAGTTTAGGATAGTGGAAAGTCTTTTTCCTTTTATTTTAGGAATTTTGGGAACATTTTAACAAAGGAGATCTTTCACAGGTCAAACGAGACCTAAGACTTAATCTAAAAGAAATTATTAGATTGAATCTATTTGCATTAAAAAAATTGCATTAAAAAAACCGATAAAAAAAGGGCGAGCGAAGTAAGTGATCGAAAAACTTTCTTCTTTGTTCGTCCTATCTATAAGAGGAGAGCATATGAAAAATGTAACCCATTCTTTTGTTTTTTTAGCTCACTGGCCATTCGCTGGGAGTTTCGGGCTTAATACCGATATTTTAGCAACAAATCTAATAAATCTAACTGTAGTGGTTGGCGTATTGATTTTTTTTGGAAAGGGAGTGTGTGCGAGTTGTCTATTTCAAGAATTGATTGGATCTATCCGGCTGCACTTTAGAATATTTTTTAGTATTTTTGTTTTGGGATAAATAAGAAAAGGTGCACGATCTCCACGAATTACTTCTGAATAACCTCAGAAATCATATGGAAGAACCATAGCATTTCGCGACTCATTGGTAAATTTACTTTGATTCTCTATAGACCAATAATGTGAGACCATTAACAGGGTTAAAGCTAAACTGCTTGAAGTCCAGGCAAAAAGGGGTACTCTTTCTACAACTATATTAGTATCAAAATGCTTTATTAGTATCCAAATGCTTAAAACGGGAAATAGCTAGTGTCGAATTTATCTGATATAAAACACTCATATCGATAAAATGGTTTGAACTATTTACTAGAAGGGCACCCTGCCCTTTTTCCAATGCCGAATCGACGACCTGTGTATAAAAAAAGAGAAATTTTTTGGATTTAAGGAAAGAAAAAAAATTCTAGCAATTTTCATTTTCCATTTTTTTACTTCGTTTTTCTTAATGAAATTGTTAACTAACAGAGCAAACACAAATAAAGAAACAACTTTGCTGGCCATGATAGATTTTTATCTAGTCGGAAGAGTCCTCTTAATATTTATCTAGTCTTATATACGTTTCGGTATATTGAAATACAAAGAGAAAAGAGGATAGAGGATAGGCTCATTACATAAAAAAAAAGATATGGAAATAACCATGCAAAAAAGAAAAAAAGGAGCGTGAGAGCCAAATGAATCGAAAGATTCATGTTTGGTTCGGGAAGAGATCATAAAAGTTGTAAACTTAATAGCAAGGTAATCTACTTTCATTAAAAGATTTATTAGATAATCGAAAACAGAGGATCTTAAGTACTATTCGAAATTCGGAAGAATTGCGTAGAGGGACCCTTGAACAACTCGAAAAAGCTCGGCTTCGATTACAGAAAGTCGAACTAGAAGCAGATGAGTATCGGATGAATGGATACTCTGATATAGAACGAGAAAAAGCAAATTTGATTAATGCTACTTCTATGAGTTTGGAACAATTAGAAAAGTCTAAAAATGAAACCCTTTATTTTGAAAAACAAAGAGCGATGAATCAGGTCCGACAACGGGTTTTCCAACAAGCCGTACAAGGAGCTCTAGGAACTCTGAATAGTTGTTTGAATACTGAGTTACATTTCCGTACGATTCGTGCTAATATTGGCATTCTAGGGGCCATAGAATGGAAGAGATAATTAAAATTTATTAGGCCTTGAACTTCTACTTTCGTTTAGAATTTAGGCATTATTTTTCC